AATTTCGTTTGATTAAAGCGAAGTTCCTTAAAAATCTCTGCCTTCTTTGAAATATCATGAACAGTTCCCGTAGGTTTAGCGCCTTTTTCAAGGAAATATAAAATAGCAGGAACATTTGAATAAGTTTGATTCTTTATCGGATCATAAAAACCAACTTTCTGAAGATCTCTTCCTTCTCTTCGGAATCGAACATCAATTGCAACGATTCGATAGACGGCTCATTGGGATAGATGTAGATGAACAATACCCCCCCCCTAGAAACGTATAAGAAGTTTTCTCCTCGTACGGCTCAAGAAAAAATGATTAGAAGTTTTATGTCTATGTATAGAATTATCATAGCAAATAGATCCATAAAATCATCCAAGCAATTAGACTCGAATTTTATAGACTAGAATTTTATAGACTAGAATTTTAGTCCTTTTTCTTTCCTAAAAAAAGTTTGTACTCATAACTCAAGTTGGATAACTTCCAAATAGCTCAAAGACAATCCTTAAGCATTTCATTTATTGAGTGGTCTCTAACCCCCTTTTTGTCTTGTTTTGATTTAGAATCTTTTTTTTTATTCTTCATTCTGATTTAGTTGTTGAGACAATTTAAAATGGTGTTTCCTTGTTCCAGAATCCTTTATCTTTTCTTTGAATCATTGGGTTTAGACATTACTTCGGTGATCCTTAATCCTTTCAAAATGGCAGCAACATACCTTTTTTTGTGATTTCTTTCTATCAAATCTATCAAAGAATCATAAGAACGGTTGATTCCCGCGTATTACACTTTTGACCGAAAAAGTTTTATAAAGTCCAAAAAATTTTATTTTTTTTATTAAAATTATGAAAACTTTCTCGAATTGAATCCTTTCAATTTCTATATCGAAGATATACTTACGAAGTTGTTCCAACTTATTCATTGGTACTAACCCTAGACCCTTGCCCTTGAGAAATTAATTAATACTTTCGACTCGAGCTCCATCATGTACTATTTACATTATAACCCCCCAAAAGCTGAGGTTTCTGGTTGAGTAGAACAAAGGATGTTGAGCCAAGAGCACTTTCATTCCTAATAAAATGGTGGATTCTTACATCCACAGCGGATCATGTCCTTCAAGTCGCACGTTGCTTTCTACCACATCGTTTCAAACGAAGTTTTACCATAACATTCCTCTCGTTTGGAACCAGTATGTATATGTAATTGATTCAATTATGGAATCATGAATAGTCATTGGTTGTCGGTAAATGGTAATCTATGCTTTTGTTCCTTTATATGGTTACCAATGGGTATATATTTTCTGAAAAAGTCTCAGCAATAATTTATTAATCCCCATATTTCTAAATGTAATTTCTATATATCTCTATTTCATTAATCAGAAAGGAAGAGGCATCAGCAAAAATTAGAAAAAAGAATCCCATTCTATTCGATATTAGAATTAGAAAACAAAGGAAAGGGCTGCTCAAAAAAGCAATCTTTTTTCTGATATTGATATAATATAATGGATACTCTGGGACGGAAGGATTCGAACCTCCGAATAGCGGGACCAAAACCCGTTGCCTTACCACTTGGCCACGCCCCATTTAGGTTTCTATTCTAACCTAATAAACACTAATATTAGTAGTGGTTGTTCGTCAATTCCAGTGCAAATCAATATCTATGAAATCCATTGTTGATAGGATTTTGCCATGTGTAGATATAGAATTAATCTGGAATTGATTGATCATTACATATAATTTAATTAAGATATAAGATATTGTATATAAAGTATGATTTCTTCTATTCTCTATTATCTTTTGAGAATGGAAGGGTTTTTTATTGGGTAAGTGAGTTCAAAGGCTTTTTTGGTCTACTTTACCTTCGTCATTATTTTTTGCCTTATATCAATAATATCAATAAGATATCAATAACTCAATCAAAATGCAATTATCTACAATAACAAAATCTTTGCTATGCCTAATATTTTTAGTTTGATCGGTATCTGTCTTAATTCTGCCCTTTATTCGAGTAGTTTTTTCTTTGCCAAATTACCTGAGGCCTACGCTTTTTTAAATCCAATTGTAGATTTTATGCCAGTTATACCTTTGCTGTTTTTTCTCTTAGCCTTTGTTTGGCAAGCTGCTGTAAGTTTTCGATGAGATTTTTAATACTGTCCTAGAATCCTAGAAAAATTCATGATTTATTCCAGAAATACATTTTAACAATTGATAAGATCAGATAAGTCTTACAGTATTAACCTTCGATTTAAACATTGACACTTTTTGATATCCGCGAGAAATCTAGATCACCCCATTTCCGCATTCTGACCTTATCTCATGAAAAACTCTTTCTAAAAAGCACTTTGTTTCGGGGTGTCAAAATAGGATATATGTATGGTATAAAAACGGAGAATCTATTCTCTTATTAAAAAAAAATGATCTTGGAGATTGTGTAATGCTTACTCTCAAACTCTTCGTTTACACAGTAGTGATATTCTTTGTTTCTCTCTTCATATTCGGATTCTTATCTAATGATCCAG